ATCATTTCTCATAGAAAGTGCGTATACACTTAACAAAACGTCTTCTTCTTTGAACAATAAAGAGGGAAAGAAATAAAAAAAAGTCTAGTCTTTCTCAGTATCTATCTATAAAGATAGTAAGAGCTCATTCCATTGATTGAAATAGCAAATTTCGGAAGAATTTTAGGTTAGAAGAAATTTCCAATCATCGGAATCCCTTTCTTTTCGAAATACAAACACGGGAATCACTGAAATATCTCTTTGAGAGAAAGAGTATGATTCATATCATAGATAACTCCATTGGAGTCCAATGGGATTCGAAATTCAGAGATTTTGATTTTAAATAGTTCAAAACGCGTTGCAGAACGATCTATAAAACAATTGATACGGTTTGATTCCTCAACTCAATTAGTAGTACTTCTAGAGCCCACTTCTTCCCCACACTACGAGTGAAAGGGAAAATGTAAAGACTACCATTAAAGCAGCCCAAGCGAGACTTACTATATCCATGTGAATTATGTCCCCTATCTCTATAAATACGAAGGAATTTTTCCATTATTCCTCCCTAATAATAGTGGAATCCATGGCGCAGAGTCAAAAAGGGATTCTGACCGAACACTATCGAGAAACCAATCCAATAAATCGATTATGATTTCGAATCGGGAAAGATTAAACACAAGCAAAATACGTAGTAAGATCCGAAGGGAATGGGAACATATAGGAATAAGAATAATAAGGCCTATTCTTTTTTTGTTTTGTTGACCTTAGTAAGTAAAAACAGACAAGGGAGAAATCACGAAAAACCAGAAATCTCTATCTATTACAGACCTCTATTTCCCCATTTGATCCGGTACCCCCCTTCCCCCTTATCGCTCTGAAAGAGGGGGCTTGTCTAGGGGTTGCCGCAAAGAAATTCTTTCTGTTTGCCCCTTTTTCTATAAAAGTCAATTATCAATCCAATCTAATATTGGTTGGATACCTGAGCACTCGGAGATTCTCGCGAGTCCGTCGTATATTGCACCTCCTTCCAAAACTCTTAATTGAATCAGATTTCCTATTCAGGCTCTACAATCTGATTCAAGATCCAGTCATTAGACACTCCCTTAGTAATAGAAGGGAATCGTGAAGTCTTGATAGACCCTCTACCAGTAGATTCGAATATTTCCTTGAATCCTAGATGCGAACGAGCATTCACACTCTTTTTGTTTAGAAAACCCTCAGACCACATGCTTAGAATCAACAAAACATTAACAGTCTGTTTCCTCTGCTTCTAACGGGGAAGAATTCTGCGAGTTCTATAAGCGGAACCGAAGAGAAGAAGAGATTTCGAGTTTTTTTGTTGATCAGGCGACACCCGGATTTGAACTGGGGAAAAAGGATTTGCAGTCCCCCGCCTTACCACTCGGCCATGCCGCCAAAATAATACAAAATAGATGAAAATTTTCCCAGATTGCTGAAGTTTTATTGTACTTGGATTTTGACTCCTGTTTTCCTTAATCCTTTTCCTAAAAGAAACACCCTTTTTGGATTTTATCCATCCCTTCGATTGATTGTATAGTATTGGAAAATCCACAATGCTAAAAACATTCTCTGGCTTTTCTATTGAGAAATCAAATGTGGATTTTCAGCCGACAAACTTGAACCATTAACTATTGACTGCTTAGTTCGAATTAATGACGATTCTGGGATTTGAATCGCAAATTGTGTTTTCCTAATGACATAAGAAAATACAAATTGAGACAGAACTAATCAGTATTTATTTTTTCAATCAAAAAATCCTTCTCAATTTCAATTATAACAAAACATATCAGTATATGTAAACCCCAGAACATAAATTGTTACACAGATATCTATTATTTAGATATATTGTCTATAGGTAATTATCATAAAATTATCCTACTTCACTTCAATTTTGCATTAAATAGAAATTCTCTTTTGATAGAACACGACCCGGACTGTCCCGAATAGAACCAGCAATAAAAGAGAAGTCGGATATTATAGCTATTCGCATACGTGTTTAATAAGTGCAACCCTTCTTATACACTTCAAATCATATTCTATTCAAAAATCAGTAAAGTAAAGTAGAAATATTTCTCTTCTCTGCGAATCGTTTTTTTTTTTGAATAACGAAATCTCTAACATAAAGACGGTTAAGTGCTAAAAAAATGGATCCTATGTTGTTTCTGATTTTTCTGTCTTTGTATTTATCTCCCAAATACCGAATCCTTTTATTTTTCTCAAATTCGAATATGTAATATCATAATAATGGTATAATTGAAATCCTTTTTGTTTTGCTATTATATACAAAACCTTATGACTTTAACTTTAATAAGTCTAAGTGACAGAATTCTGTTTCTAGGACTGTTTTATCAATTCCTTTCCATTTTGATCTGTTGCAACTTCCAATTTAAGTAGAAAATTCTCTTTATTCCTCCGTTCAAACGTAGTTCATACATTTCATTCCAAATATGGAGTTGGATAAAATTTCATGTGATTCAGTAAACAGAATAGAAATTCCATC